TATTTTGATTTGTAATATATAGTTAAAATAGTTAAAATGGATTGGTCGTACCTATCCAATAATCTAGAATCGAATATGAAGAACTCGCTATTCACTCGGTTTTTGGTTCCTAATCATTATGTAGGAGAGATGGCCGAGTGGTTCAAGGCGTAGCATTGGAACTGCTATGTAAGCTTTTGTTTACCGAGGGTTCGAATCCCTCTCTTTCCGTACCTTCACTTAATAGACCCATTTTATTAACAACACCGGATGAAATAGCAATGGAGACCTTTATTCCACCAGTTAGACCTTTCATTGATATAGATTCTCTATTCCGAATTGCCGTGACCCATAAACTAGGAAGAATACTGGAAAGAATATGAAAATAGCCCCTCGGTCTATGATACATAAATGGGATAAAATCGGAATTAAACCCGTATTTTTCTTACTTAACCTTAGGTTAATTTAATTTGATGAAAGGGAAGAAAATTGCCCGAACCCTTGCTATTTTATTTGAGTTTAGGGTTTAGTCTGACGAGAATAATATTCTATGACTATGGTTTCATCTATTTCCAAACCGACCCATTTTCTATCTATTATTTGATTGACTAATCCTTTATATTGGAATGGTTGAAGGGTCAAATGCTTTGGCACTTTCTCATTAGGGGAAGAGTTGAGAGAATTTTGAATCAGAGTTCTGGATTTTTGTTCATCCTTCGCCGTAATAATATCTCGGGGTTTGCAGCGATAACTTGGTATATCTACTATACGCCCATTCACTAAAATATGTCTATGGTTAACTAATTGGCGGGCTGCGGGAATAGTCGAAGCCATACCCAATCGAAAAAGGATGTTATCCAAACGCATTTCAAGTAATTGTAGTAAAACTGGGCCTGTTGCCCCCTTGGCTTTTCTGGCGATACGAACGTATTTAAGTAATTGTCGTTCTGTAAGACCATAATGAAACCGCAATTTTTGTTTTTCTTCTAGGCGAATACTATATCCAGATTTTTTCCCGGAGCGCGGTTGGTTTCTAAGATCACTTCCGGCTTTAGGACTTTTATTAGTTAGTCCTGGTAAATCCCCCAGGCGGCGTATTTTTTTGAAACGAGGTCCTCGGTAACGCGACATAAAGACTCCTTATTCTTATTTAGAATTCATTTCATTCTTTTTTTTGAAAATTGGATTTTACAGAATAAACCTAAACTAAAACTGAACTAAATGAAGCGAAGTTTGCTGAAGTAGTGTACTTGTACTATAAAAAAGAATCAGATAAATATTCAAACTTTCTATTTCTATTATTAGAATAATATATATAAAAGATCCTTTTCCTGACATAGTTGGGAGTTCCTATTAAGATAAGAATAAGAAATTCATGGATTTTGAAAAAGGGGTAAAACACTTTTTCACTATTCTTGGATTTCAAAGGGAGATTCTCAATTTTTCAAAAATGGAATAAAAAAATGAAAAATAGGAAAAGGCCGGCTATCGGAATCGAACCGATGACCATCGCATTACAAATGCGATGCTCTAACCTCTGAGCTAAGCGGGCCCACATAATAATAATAGAAATTTTCTATGCATAGGAATTCAATACACTATAGTATAGTATAGTATAGTGTCTCTAGAAATATAGAAAAGAATAGAATCTATAATTTCCAATAAATATTGAATATTATAGAACAGAACGATTTATGTAGCGATATAGAATTTCGATTTCTTTATCACACTTCTAAATTCGAATATTATTCTATTCGATAGTCAATCTTAAATATTTTTCGATAGTCAAATTTTCTTTTTGATTTTGGATTTTGAATTCACACGACATTTGAAATTCTTTTTGTTACACTTCTATATTTTATATCCTAGATATTTCGAATTCTATATTTCTTTCGAATTCGAATTAGTTATAACTAATCAGACATTCCTCGGCTTTCATTCGTAAAAGGGGAAGTTAAGAAAAAAAAAGAAGAATCGTCCGTTGAAGTATGCCAAATTGCATGGGAGAAATGGCAGGAAGAGGAAGATATATGGGGTATATATCAATCTATATTGAATTGCCGATACAGAAATCATAAAATCCAATTTGATTGGATCAAATAAGGGTTTCCTATAGGTAACAAAGAAAATACTTTTTTCGAGATAGTAATCGCTATCTAATAAATTCAAGGATTCCAGTATAAATGAAAGAAAAAAGGAATGATATCATAATAAGATCCTAATCTCAAAACAAAAGGAAGGGGGGATATGGCGAAATCGGTAGACGCTACGGACTTAATTGGATTGAGCCTTGGTATGGAAACCTACTAAGTGATAACTTTCAAATTCAGAGAAACCCCGGAATTAATAAAAATGGGCAATCCTGAGCCAAATCCTTTTTTCTCAAAACAAAGGTTCAGAAAAGGAAAAAAAGGATAGGTGCAGAGACTCAATGGAAGCTGTTCTAACAAATGGAGTTGGCTGCGTTGCGTTGGTAGAGGAATCTTTCCATCGAAACTTCAGAAAGGATGAAGGATAAACG